TGGGGTTATGGATTTTCAGTTTATGGGGGGTAGTATGGGATCCGTAGTCGGGGAGAAAATTACCCGTTTGATTGAATACGCTACTAAGGAATTTCTACCTCTTATTATAGTGTGTGCTTCCGGAGGGGCACGCATGCAAGAAGGAAGTTTGAGCTTGATGCAAATGGCTAAAATATCTTCTGCTTTATATGATTATCAATCAAATAAAAAGTTATTCTATGTACCAATCCTTACATCTCCTACTACCGGTGGGGTGACAGCTAGTTTTGGTATGTTGGGGGATATCATTATTGCCGAACCCAATGCCTACATTGCGTTTGCGGGTAAAAGAGTAATTGAACAAACATTGAATAAAACAGTACCCGAAGGTTCACAAGCGGCTGAGTATTTATTCCAGAAGGGCTTATTCGATCTAATCGTACCACGTAATCCTTTAAAAAGCGTTCTGAGTGAGTTATTTCAACTCCATACTTTCTTTCCTTTGAATCAAAATTAGAACATTAAGTTCAATTATTTTGAGCAAACAAGTAATTAGTTTATCAGAATCCAAGTCAAAATTAGACGAATGGGGTTTTCTTTGTTGACATAAGATCTAATCGTATAAAGAATCAAAAGTCACAGAAAATCCGCCCCTTTTTCTATATTCCTGATTATTGATCAAGACGCCTCTATCAACAAGATAAAAGATGAAATTCTTTTTTTCGTGAAATTAGGCAAATAAAAAAAAATATCCTCTTCTCGTCATATATAATTAAAATCTACAAAATATAGAATTTTTTATCTTTCTATATCTTACGATAATCCTATTTTGACTAAGAATCCCTGCTCCTGCTGGATGGGATTCTAACAAACCCTTCAATATAAATCTAATTAATTTTTAAGAATATAATTAATTTTTAAGAAACTTTTTGCTTAGTAAATGAAATTCGAAGACAAGAGCAAAAAATGAAGAAAAGAATAATAATAATATCTCATCCATATCCTTTCAAATCTTTCATGTAGAAATTAGATCTATACTTAATAGATATTAAGTAATAATAATTCCAATTTCTAATTATCAAATTATAATAAGATATCTTTATATATAATAAGATATCTTTATATTATAAATAATAAATATAAAATATAAATAATAATAAAAGGTACAAATAGTAAATCGAGGTACCCATTCTATGACAACTCTTAACTTTCCCTCTGTTTTGGTGCCTTTAGTAGGCCTAGTCTTTCCGGCAATCGCAATGGCTTCTTTATTTCTTCATGTTCAAAAAAACAAGATTGTTTAGAGCCGATGGGCCAAAATCTCATCTATTTTTTTTTTCAAAACTGACGCTTGTATCATAACACAGATATCCATTTAGCAAAATATGGTATAAGCGGCTTCCGCCGAAAAACTCTTATGTCTGCAGAAAATGGTATTAGGGGTAAATGTATTCTAGCTATTTTCAAATAGACCCGAATTGACGGATGGCTGAACTGTAAAGTTGGTCTATCTATATGTATGTGGCTATCTTTAGTGAGATCATACGAAGGGTATGTTATTAGTTTAGATCTAACCAATTTAATGAATTACTCCTAAAGGTTCACATCAAACTAGTGCTAGTTGATGCGAGTTACTTCGGAAACAAAAGGACTAAAGTCAAATTCATTTGGGGTATTCTCTCAATTCCAAAAAACGCAACCGGATCAAGTATGAGTTGTCGATCAGAACATATATGGATAGAACCTATAACGGGGGCTCGAAAAACAAGTAATTTCTGCTGGGCTGTTATCCTTTTTTTAGGTTCATTAGGATTCTTGTTGGTTGGAACCTCCAGTTATTTTGGTAGAAATTTGATATCTTTATTTCCGTCTCAGGAAATAGTTTTTTTTCCACAAGGAATTGTGATGTCTTTCTATGGGATCGCGGGTCTTTTTATTAGCTCCTATTTGTGGTGCACAATTTCGTGGAATGTAGGTAGTGGTTATGATCGATTTGATAGAAAAGACGGAATAGTGTGTATCTTTCGGTGGGGATTTCCTGGAAAAAATCGTCGGGTCTTCCTCCGATTTCTTATAAAAGATATTCAGTCCGTCAGAATAGAAGTTAAAGAGGGTATTTATGCTCGTCGTGTCCTTTATATGGATATCAGAGGCCAGGGAGCCATTCCATTGACTCGTACTGATGAGAATTTTACTCCACGGGAAATGGAACAAAAAGCTGCTGAATTGGCCTATTTCTTGCGTGTACCAATTGAAGTATTTTAAGAAATGAGCCAAGAAATCAATGCTTTCTCAGCAGGAGGGTAAAAACGCAAGAATCCTCTTTTTCTATAACATAACTTAATTGAGGTTTCTTCAGAACATTCATTCGAGTCAAAGCAGACATATATGCAACAAGTATAAAATAAAACTCTTTTGGGGATCTTTTATATGTATCGAAATATACACAACTCAATTCAATAAAAAATCAGAAACAAATCGAAATATCTCATAATCAACCATTTCGAAATAAGGAAATTCC